TTGTTCCTTTTTGACAGGGATCCGTAGGAAATATTTGAATCCGATTGGATTTCATTCAAATCTAGTAGTATACCAATGAACGGAACTATTTCATCGAAGTGGAAGAATCGAGAAATTTTTCCTATGGATTGTGATACCTCTATAAATAGAAATTTGGATTGGATTATGATCTAAAGCTAAAGAAAGAATAAAAAAAAATCGAATAATCATTCTAGGATCAAACATTCTATGATCGAAATAGAATCACCCTCGATTTTGTGTTCATAGCGTGTATACACCATACAATCGAAATCTAGAAATCCCCATGGTATGATTCATGAATTTGTAATAGATCTTTTGGGTAAGGAGTTTTTGTTGAGAAATGTGAAACTACAACGGGATTTTTGAATTCCCATGGAAACATAATCGAAAATCTAGATTCATCAGTCGATTTGTTCCATATTGGTTTAATCCGGTAGAAATATCATAACATAAAAGTAAAAGGGCGGAATCTTGACAAAATGAATAGATATATCTTTTGTTTGAAATGTTTTTTCACAAAAATCAATGTATTTTTGTTGCCCCCCGAACCTCCAAGGAAGGTCTTTCTTTTTTTCTATTTTTTTTTTCTATTTAGAATTATTAGAATTGATTGGTCATGCCTATACTGCAATAAGATGAATACTGCAATACAATAATACGAATGTGAATGACTCGCTATTCGCTCAGTTTCTGGATAATAATCCTAAGATTGTGTAGGAGGGATGGCCGAGTGGTTGAAGGCGTAGCATTGGAACTGCTATGTAGGCTTTTTTTGTTTACCGAGGGTTCGAATCCCTCTCTCTCCTCTCCGTACCCTCACCTAATTCATGAACGTTACTAACTGCAATGTATCAAATAACAATAATATATCAAATAACAAGGGGATACCATTATCTCAACAGTTAAACCTTTCTTTGATATGGATTCTCTATTCCTAATTGGAATTGCTGTGGTATGGAAAAAAATACGGGGAATAATAACCAACTAAGGCATGAAAATAACCCCCCCCCGATCATTTATGATACATGAATGGGGGAAAATCAAAAAAGCCCTTAAAGCCCTTTAGGTTGATTTACTTCGGCGAAAGGGGGGCAAATTTATCCGAACCTTTGTTATTATTTTAGTTCGGTTCAAGTCTGACGGGAATAATATTCTACAACTAGCAACTCGTTTATTTTCAAACCGACCCACTTACTATCTATTATTTGATTGACTACTCCTTTATATTGGGATGAGTGAAGAGTTAAATGTTTCGGCAATTCCTCATGGGGGGATGAATCAAGATAATTTTGAATCAGAGCTCTTGATTTTTGTTCATCCCTTGTCGTAATAATATCTCGGGGTTTACAGCGATAACTTGGTATATCTACTATATGACCATTAAGAAAAATATGCCTATGGTTAACTAATTGCCGGGCTTCGGGAATGGTCGAAGCCATACCCAATCGAAAAAGGATGTTATCCAAACGCATTTCAAGTAATTGTAGTAAAATCCGACCTGTTGACCCTTTGGCTTTTCCAGCGATACGAACGTATTTAAGTAATTGCCGCTCCGTTAGACCATAATGAAAACGCAACTTTTGCTTTTCTTCTAGACGAATACGATATTGAGATCTTTTCCCGGAACGCGATTGATTTCTAAGATCACTTCCAGGTCTAGGCCTTTTACTAGTTAGTCCCGGTAAAGCCCCCAGACGGCGTATTTTTTTGAAACGAGGCCCTCGGTAACGAGACATAAAGACTCCTTATTTTTATTTTATTGAAATTTCATTTTACAGAAAAAACCGAAATTAAGACTGAACTAAACGATAAACGAAGCGAGATCCACTGACGTACTCTATTACAAAGAAGAATGAGAAAAATTGTATCAATAGCCATACTTTTTTGTCTATATAGGAAGTTAGGGATATTTTTATAGGAAGTTAGGGATATTTTTTCGAATTTGTTTGGTAGAGATCTAATTGCTCCATTATTCATAGTTGAAAGTTTTTACCCTATATTACCCCTATAATGAATGGATGGGTGGCCTTTGGCGAAAGAGAAACAAAACAAATCTTTGCAATATTCCGTGATTTCAAGGAGACATTATGAATCAATCAAGTAATCAATCATCTAAAAGTAAAAAAAAAGTAAAAAATCGAACAAAGATAGAGAAAAGCCAGCTATCGGAGTCGAACCGATGACCATCGCATTACAAATGCGATGCTCTAACCTCTGAGCTAAGCGGGCTCACATAACAGAAATTGTATTGTTCATAGGAATTTTAGTAAACTACTGGAATCTTAGTTAGCTATTTATTAACAATAATTTCATAATTTAGAATATATAAAGAGTGGAATAGAAGTTCGAATGAATAGAATATTCCATAATATAACAAATAACAATGAATATTAATATAACGATTAACAATAATGGCTATTTTGAATTGAAATAAATAGAATTTTTTTTTAACCCTATTCATATTCTATTTTTATTTTAT